CGAAACTGTCTCCATTTCAAAATGGATTCCTTATCAAAAAGTGATTAATGATGCGGATAAGCTGATACCGACTCGTCAATCTCCTCCATACTCAATTCGCATCATATTACTTGCACGAAAATAGGGAACTCGTTAACAAATCTACCCATCGATTTGATAGATTTTTCATCTTTTTATCTGCGTTGCTTATTAATAATAACGGGATCCGGAAAATGAGTGGGGCGCAAAGCCGAGGCCTTAAAAAGAGATTGAAAAGGATTTAATTTCTTTCTTTTTATTTCGTATTTGTAGTTCAAAACAATTGGGAGGAATTTTGGACTCCTTTTATCATTTTATCATCTCAGGAGTAATTGAATGACGAGGAGCCGTATGAGGTGGGAATCTCACGTACGGTTCCGTATAGTGACGTTGGAGCTGTCGACTATTCCACGACTACACCAAAAAAACCCAACTCTGCCCTACGTAAAGTCGCGAGAGTTCGATTAACCTCCAAGTTTGAGGTAACGGCTTACATACCAGGTATTGGCCACAATTTGCAGGAACATTCGGTGGTCCTCGTGAGAGGCGGAAGGGTCAAAGACCTACCTGGTGTTAGGTATCACATTGTTAGAGGAACCTTAGATGCTGTAGGGGTGAAGGATCGTAAAAAAGGGCGTTCTAGTGCGTTGCAGAACATTGTCACAACTTGTATCATTGCAATGATTCCGTATCAGTTGTTCTGATATGTTCAATGTGTAGCTGACCCAGCATTGCAAGGGGACTGAAGCCTGCTACTACAGAGATTGATAGAGATTAATTACTACCTATCTATTTGTGTGAAACAACTTGGTGTCTAAGGTGTTCTATTCCAGTAAGTTGAGTTTTACCTGGACTCCCACCTAAAAAATGAAAATCCTGGGACGTCTTTTCCTCTTGGAACAGGTTTAGATTACGACCACGGAGATTCAGTGAAGGCTTTATGCACATTTACTGATTGGATTGATAAACCTACGGACATTCTTAGTAAGATAACTGAATTGCAAGATTTTCTTATTCTATATCTAAACTTCGATTTTTTTTTATCCGTGGAATGGGGAAAACGGATACTCAATATGCAATGAGTAAATATGATTTGCATCTTAAAAAAGAAATGGTTCAACATCATTTGAATAGCTTCTATTCAATCATGTGGAAAGCTGTATTCGATGAAAGTCGCACGTGCAGTTTGGAGGGAGGTCCCCGACTAACTGGTGGATCCACCCTACAATATGGAGTGAAGAAGCCAAAATAGTAGCCTAAGATACCATTGAAATAAAAGAATTGATTGAAATCTGACATATTTAGATTTGTAAACTCGTGTTACATCGGAGCAGTGTAGTGAACAGAAAGAAAAATATCGAATCAGATCCAATTTATCGTAATCGATTGGTCAATATGCTAGTCGATCGTATTCTTAAAAATGGCAAGAAATCACTGGCTTATCATATTTTTTATCAGGCTATGAAGCGGATTAGGTAAAAGACAAATAGGAACCCACTGTCTGTTCTGCGACAGGCGGTGCGCGGGGTAACTCCCGACGTAGTGACAGAAACCAAACGTGTAGGTGGATCAACTTATCGAGTTCCCGTTGAAGTAGTACCGGCAGAGGGAAAAGCTTCGGCTATTCGGTGGTCATTAATCGCGTGTCGAAAACGCTCAGGTCGAAGTATGGCTTTAAGATCGAGTGATGAATCAATGGATGCCGCCAGAAATTCCGGTAGTGCCATACGGAAGAAAGAGGAGACTCATAAAGTTGCGGAAGCCAACAAAGCTTTTGCCCATTTCCGTTAGTTTCGGATTCGTTCCAATCCACAACAAATAGATTGTGGGTTGGAACCGGGGCACAAACTATCTGGGAATCAAAAAACACTACGAAGAAATGGTTGAGTGAGGGGTGAACGACGAATAACGGGTGTCTAAGCCACAAGTGGGGATTGGCAACTACTTGTTAGACCCTTCCCAATAGGATAGCGGGGGGGGGGGCCGATGCAGAGTTGCGGAGTGCCCCGCAAAAAGGCTTGACACATGACCAGTTCTTCAGAGACTGAAATTGATTGGGACGCGCATCGTATGGAGTAAAAGTTGTTTGAGATATCGAGAAGAAGCCCCCATATTCGAGAATTCTGGAGACTCAATCAATTTTGGTTGACACAGATAGGTTTTTGTGATATATTCTAGAATAACAAGCTTACTAGCCTGGGGAATCGCTAATTATCTCTTGAAAACCAAAAATTACCATGACCGCAACTTTAGAACGACGCGAAAGCGCAAGCCTATGGGGTCGCTTCTGCGACTGGATCACCAGCACCGAAAACCGTCTTTACATCGGATGGTTCGGTGTCTTAATGATTCCCACCTTGCTAACCGCAACCTCTGTATTCATCATTGCTTTCGTCGCAGCTCCTCCTGTAGATATTGACGGTATTCGCGAACCCGTTTCTGGTTCTTTGTTATACGGTAACAACATTATCTCTGGTGCTATCATCCCTACTTCTGCAGCTATTGGGTTACATTTCTACCCAATCTGGGAAGCAGCTTCCGTTGATGAATGGCTTTACAATGGTGGTCCTTACGAACTTATCGTTCTTCACTTCCTACTTGGTGTAGCTTGCTACATGGGTCGCGAATGGGAACTAAGCTTCCGTCTAGGTATGCGTCCTTGGATCGCTGTTGCGTACTCAGCTCCTGTCGCAGCTGCTGCCGCCGTCTTCTTGATCTACCCAATTGGTCAAGGAAGTTTCTCTGACGGTATGCCTCTAGGCATTTCTGGTACTTTCAACTTCATGATCGTCTTCCAGGCTGAGCACAATATTCTTATGCATCCCTTCCACATGTTGGGTGTAGCTGGCGTATTCGGCGGCTCTCTATTCAGTGCTATGCATGGTTCTTTGGTAACTTCTAGTTTGATCAGAGAAACAACTGAGAATGAGTCTGCTAATGCAGGTTACAAGTTCGGTCAAGAGGAAGAAACCTACAACATCGTAGCTGCTCACGGCTATTTTGGTCGTTTGATCTTCCAATATGCTAGCTTCAACAATTCTCGTTCTCTGCACTTCTTTTTAGCTGCTTGGCCTGTAGTAGGTATTTGGTTCACCGCTTTAGGCATTAGCACCATGGCATTCAACTTGAATGGTTTTAACTTCAACCAATCCGTGGTTGACAGCCAAGGTCGCGTTATAAACACCTGGGCTGATATCATAAACCGCGCTAACCTAGGTATGGAAGTCATGCATGAACGTAACGCCCATAACTTCCCCCTAGACTTGGCTTCTGTTGAAGCTCCTTCTATAAACGGATAACACCCGTACGGTTATTCAGCACAACTGGATGCCAAATCTCTCAACTTCAGAGGGGGAGGTTTGGTGTCCAATGAAATGAAGGTTCGTGCGGTATAAAGATTGAAAAAAAAAAAGAAGGGTAAAAGCTTATCACAATTTCATGATTATCAGTTTCCAACCTTGAATTTTGAAAACTATTTGGAATATCCTTCTGCGATTTAATAGATTACGAAGTTTCCTATTCTGATTTGCAGAATGTTTGTAAACCCCCACCCCAATTTGCTGAATAACGGAAAGGAAGGAGTGCATTCCTCATTTCAAAGATTTTCTATCGTCTTGTCATAGAAATACAGTTAATAGGTATGTGTATCAACCGAAGAACCTATCTAGCTTGCTTAACGGATAGATCTTGTTCACGTCCGGGGGGAGTCAAGTAAATCAACAGAGGGGGCGGACGTAGCCAAGTGGATCAAGGCAATGGATTGTGGATCCATCACGCGCGGGTTCAATCCCCGTCGTTCGCCCATCCAATTGGGTAATTCGGTTCCATCGCTCTGCTTGGAACAGAGAAGAATGGTTAAGGTGGATGGGATATGTGTGGGTCTCTTCGACAATAACAATTTAGCATTCCCGATCTAATTCCAGTTTTGGGTACGACTATTCACAGAAATCACTAGACTCGTTTGCAATATGTATTCCATCCTATCTTGCCTATCTTGAAATTTTCAAAATTATTGGTATAATAAATATGGGAAATAGATAGTATCTACTGAATAGAATTAATATGAAAAAAGAAAATAAGGTAAAAAAGGTGGCAAGAGAAAGAGTAGGAAGTCCAGATTTTTCATCTAAAATTTCGGAGTTCATAGAAGTCAGTCTATTAGATCACTTCTTCGAATCATTGAAAAACCAACATCTCAAAGAATTTTTAATTAGTCCATCTTTCAATTATGAACCTTTTATTAGATTATCTGACTTGTGATTTCTAAGTTCACTATTTTCACGCAATCTGCGTAATTCACTAAAAAGAGATAGTGGCATAACCCTGGAGATGCTGATGTTGCTAGCAATACCAATCTCTATGCATTGCTTGAGTGATAAAAGGTTGATCGAAAGAAGTGTTGTATTAACGGGAGTCATTAATGGGGGTGACGGAGTAAGAAAAAAACAAGCGGAAAACCTTGTTGATTTTTCCTGTGACTGCTTTCTCCGATTCGAAAGATCTTTATATGTTGAAAAGAATGGAAAGAGGATAATACCTGCTTCCCACTACTTAGGTTTGAACGAAGATATTTTTGCAGGTTCAACGAAAAAAGAGAAGCAAGTTCGCTATGATGGGATGATTCCTTTGGTTTCCGGTAGATGGAAGGCATGCGTAGTGAGAGGTTCACTCCTTGGCAGAGATATATCCAAGGATAAGACTGAAGGGATTCAATTATTTTGTAGGGGTAGGTGTTTACAAAATTTGAATAGGTTTTTCAAATTCTATAACTATCTGGTAGTTTGTAAAAACAACCAAAGTGATTTTGATTTGTTATTCTTTTGGGAAAATCGTAACAAGCGAGATTCGGGTCGGTTACAAGCAACACAATTGAGAAACGACTCATTAAATCCCGTAGTATTAAACTCCTATGACAAGGCGTTACTTGAATCCGGAAATTCAGCAGATCACCGGGGGGATAAATCGGGATTTTACTCGGAGCGAGAAGCCTTTTCCAACTTGTCTTCATTTACATCTTGGAAGAAAACGACGTCGTTTCGTGGCTGTATATCCGGATTAGATTGTGGCAAAAATGGGGAAGAATTTCCCATTCTACACACTTATTCACAAATGAGAAATGGATTAATAAATCGACTCATCGAATTTCTTTCAATAATTGAGAAATCAAATCTGATTTCTAATGGGGCAATAGTTATTGACATCAGTAATAGCGTCAAATCTGTGAAAAGATTTCCATTGAAAATGAAGGGCGACATGCCGCTTACTCAAATATCTGGCAAAAAACTTGGGCTAGCGAGTAGCAGACACCTCAACCTCAATGAGATTCTTCTAAACTATTTTCAAATCTCTTTAGGTATACCTAAAGAAATAAGTAATCGAAGTGAAAATACGACTTTTCCAAACTAATTGAAAGAAGAGGATAACATACATTCAATAGATTCTTTAGTTAGATTGTATGGACGAGGTAGAGTCATACCTCTCTACTCAACATACATATCTCTTTTCTATGACTATTTCTGCGCATTATCTACTGAATATTTCTTCCAAATCAAATATCGGTTGAATGGCTGGGCGGGGATCGGGGGGTACACCGGTGCAACAAGAATTGCAACTGAATAAAGAGTATTGAAATGGAAAGATAACACAGAGCGCCTATTGAACAAACATATTAGCTTTCAATTTTATGAGTATAAAAATGTTCAGTCAAACGCGCATAGATGGCTCGATACGACCGAGGATTCGTCCTCTTTCCCTGCCGGGGAAGTCTTAAAGTATGACTTGGAGGAATCAATTCGCCGTGTATCAATAATAAGAAACGAATTGCTGAATAATATTGGTGTCAGTCTCGATAGTAACAATCAACAGGGCGAAAAATCTTTTCATCGATTTTTCAATGTTTTATTTCTTTCTAAAATGATTGTTGCTGAGATTACTCGCCAGAAAGTTTTGATAGATACCATCGATTATTGCATCGAAAAATTGAACGATATAGATCTCGAGAAATTGAACAAGATAGATCTCATGAAGCTTGATCTTTTATCAAGTTTATTCGATGGTTACATTGATGAACAGATACTTTTTCTCAAAACAATTCTTGAGAGAAAAAAGAGTTTATTCATTGAATCCAAACTGTTAATGAGTGATAAATCGGTAGGCTCTTCGACCGAGCTGGAACCTGCAGTGAATCCTACTTCTCTCGGGTTGCCCCGTATCGAATTTATCCGAGCAGGATTTTCAAGCGATGCTTTTTCCATTACGGGAAGGCAATTTTGGAATCTGTTTCTGCATGATTTAAACCGTGGGGGAGGTTCAACTAGAGATATTGGTGGGAATATTTCGAGATACATCTCCGATCAGGTTGATAAACTAGACTTTCTAGACAATTCACCTATACGGAACTGTGCTGGAAGCAACTTTATTCCGAGAATCAAAAGAGATTTTTTTCTTGGGAGATGCAACGGTAGTTATCTTAACGTCTTAGAAAACTTCTATGTGGGCTCCGAAGATGAAATCATCCCATCCAATATCATCTCATTTATTCATCCGCAACTGTCGGATTCGTTGTCATCCAATTTATCGAAACAAACAGCGGGGGAGGTTGCTGGTCACGCACTCACACCAATTCAATCTATTTTGTCTAATCTGCATGAATCCACAGCATTAGTAACTCATTCAGATGGACTTTCCAACTCTATTTCGGATCTGAAGAGGTTACTGGCGAGTTTGAACTTATCTCCTCGTGAAACGATAGAATCTTTTCTATATTCGTGCAGTAGCGATGAAGTTTATTTGGAGAAGACGTCGATAAACTCCGATTCATCGTCGGATCAGCGACCCCAATCTCGTCTCAAGAATCTGGTATTGGATCGAGTCTATCAAAAGAATTTGTCTATTAGGTATTTCTGGGAACCGGAAGAATTGGAAACATCTTATTGGTCGCTAAGACTCCCATTATGCAGCGATGTAACATCGAGATCTCTAGCAGAATCAATTGGAAAGGAGGTTGCGTACGAAGATACAGACTTTGTGGATCAATCTATCCGGAAGGAGGCTACTCGTCCATTCCACTCTATCAAATTCAATGAATTATTCAATGAATTATTAAAAGATTTGAACAGATATAAGATCTCTTGGATCTTTTGGAAAGACAATATCGGTGAAAAATGGAGCTTATTTAGAGATTACATACCTTGGTTTTTTACCCCCACCTGGTGGAGATACTTCTACGATCTGATTAGAGAAACATATCCAGAAATAGTACTTAAAATAAGTTATGACTCAAATCATAATTTTCCTAGAATTTATAAAAGAATTGCTGAGGATGTAGTGGATGGCGCGAAAGCCTACTTATTCCAAAGACTGCAAAGCCTAGGATTGAGATTCGACAACGATTCCATCAATACTATAGTATCCGAGATAGGTCTTCTCATTTTCGAAGAAATTCCTGATGAAGCGGAGATTCTACATTCGGGGGGATCGTCAGTATCTCAATTTTCTAATAGGTCTATCTTTTATTACTTCATTTTTTCAGTATTAATTGTTCTTGCATTATTCAAACACCCTTTGTCTGCCGTTTCGGGTTCCAATTCCTTTCATTCATGGAAACGTTTCAATACTATTGAATATTTGACAGACCCAACGCGTGGATCCTATTTGAAAGAGGTAATGCATTCCCCTTCGACAAGCTAAATGTCAACGAGAGATCTACTAATCCATTCTTTGAATAGATTCTTGAATTATATAAATAATATACTCTTTTTCTTCTTTGTGAAAGATGAACTCAATTCATGGATGTTTCATGAAGAAAGCTCCGATATCCTAGATAGTAAGAAAGAACTGCTGACTCAACATTTAGTGACGAATAAACTTCTTTATAGGTATGTGTCGAAATTGAATTCCAATTATGATTTATTGAGCAACGAGATTTCTCATGAACCTTATCCACAAGAAAGATCTAATGTTTTGGCATACTTACGGCAATTCTGGCAAAATGATCTATTGACTCACAAGATCCGTAAGTTAGATCCTGCGGAGAAGTGGGCTTTTTCCGCCCTCGAGAGAAATATTCTATTTTCATTAACAACAAGACAGAGAGGCAGTCTACTAAATAAGCCATGTCATGACATACCTATCTCACTCCAATCGGGATTATTACCATCTAAAGGAATTTTGCTAGTAGGACCCATAGAAACTGGCCGATCTTCCATTATTAGAGATGTAGCATTCAATTCCTACTTTCCAGTGGTGAAACTACCACTGAAAAAGCTGATATACAACCGATCCTTCTTTAATAATGTACGTGGAAATTTCATTTCGAAAGAAAGCGTACACCGATTCAATCTCGTTTTTGAAATGGCGAAAGAGATGTCTCCCTGTACACTATGGATTCAAGATATTCATGAATTGAATATTCATCGTTCATACCATAAGCTAGAAGCTGATCCCAAATTCTTACTTTGCCAAATATTGAAAAGTATTGGTGACAGGCGCGGCAATTCCAACACCCGCAAGAATGTTGTTATCGCTACGACTCACGTACCTGCGAGGATAGATCCAGCTCCAGTAGCTCCGAACCGGTTAAACTAATTAATAAATTTTCGAAAATCCAACGGGTATCAACGTCAGAAAGAATTATCAATTCTATTGCGTATCAAAGGTTGTGAAATGGAGGCTAACCCGCCCCTTCCTCTTATTGAAGGTACTGGGTCTGGAACTACGGGTTATAGTAAACGAGATTTACTCCTTCTTGCTAATCAGGCGTTATTAATAGGTACTTCCAAAAGAAGTAAGATTATATGTAGCGACGCAATTGAATTAGCTTTGCATAGACAACATTCGACTGCTAGTGATATGGGCAATGGGATAGAATCCGGTTCTGAATGGGAAATTTCTTCTCACGAGATAGAGGAAGCTACTTTAAAGAATAGTTTGATAGATACTTATCTTACGAATACATATATTGGTCGTAACGCGTTAAAAATGCGATTTTATTATTTGTCTAACTGGTATGTGGAACCTTCAATAACCGAGTCAACATTTAATGAATTCACTCTATTTTCGCATATCCTAGGGATACTAGCTGGATTAGTAGCTCGCGATTCGCTCCAAAAGGATATGAGAAAGAAAGAGAATTTGATTGTTATTGACAAACTCGTAGAGAATGACTTGAACCTAGCTTGTGGTGTACTGGAAAACCTCTTGACTAATTTCTCACGTTCAGAAATTTGTAAAGGCGAAAGTCAACGCAGTAGTAGTCTTTCCTTTTACGTTCCTATCGGTAAACCCAAGTATTGTTCAGGTGTAACCTCTACAAGTCGTTCTTCTAAATTGATGAGAAGGGGGGGATTTAGCCGTCTAATCGACTTCGAACTGCAACAGTCACCCGAGCTAAGAAACTCAAGTCCGACGGGAGTGTCGCGCGAGATCACTTGGTCCCGTAAGGCTTGGCGTCTCCGTTTCCTGCGAAGCGGGGCTTATGAATTGATGAGGGTATCATCTGAACCCAATCATTTGTATAATCTAATTCTCCTTTACCAAAATCGGAATTATATACCCCAACAAGATTTTGAATTCAATAATATTAAGGGTGACAAAAGTAAATGGTGTGAGAAAAGCGGATATCTATTTAGTTTTGAAAAATCTGTGACTACTGTGACAGATAAATTGATTAAAAGATTGGAAAACCGGTTGGATAATATGTTGCTACGCGAGCAATTTCTCGATTTGGGAATATCCGGCGACTCATCTAATGAATATGAAACACACTGTAATCGATTAGATGAAACGACTCGACTCTTCGGGGGGCGCTTCATCTGGGACCCCATGCTTCTGTTCCAACCAGATCCTAACATTCCTTCCTCGCGTCGCAGCTTGTTGCCGACGAAAAAACTGGCGCGGAGGCTTTACACCATTTACGGTATGAGAAGGCAGCACCTTAATAAAATGTCAAATAAAAAAATTAAAAATTTCTTTCTCTATAGTGAAGATAATCCAAAATTGAAACCTAACTCATCTATTAAGCGGTGGAATAATCTACCTTTGGATGAAGAGGAGCGAGATTCCGAATACGTCAAAGAAACTTCCTTTATGGATATACATCTGCAATATCCGCAGACATTTAGTCCCGCTCGCTTTGATTCCTACGTGGTAGCAGAAGATTTTCCAGAGCGATTTATTCGGTTTAGGCTTCTGGTTCATAGAAACAAATGGATGAGGCAAAACTGTTGCCCAGTTCCGGATTTTCTTATCTATAATATGTTGCTTGAAATCTATTAATATCTATTCAATCCGTTCTGGTTTGGTGGGGCGTCACCGGATCGAACGACAAAACACTTTTTTTGCGAAAGTTCATAGAACAAATCTTAGATACTCTTCATTCTGTCTAGATCTCTAGCAATAGAACTAGGAGCCAAATCAGTAAAAGGAAGATCTATATTTTACTTTTACTGATCTAAATAATTTTATTGTAGCATCTCAAATAGTTAAGGAACTGAAGGCCATTTCCTATATGAGTCTTTCTGCTTAGAAAAAAAGATTGAGAAGGAGCAATAGCTTCTTCCATAGGGATTTATTTTGCAAAACAGCTTCTTCACTCTTGGAATAGATCCTTTCTAAAATTGTGGATTTACTCCCCCCCCCCAGATGACTGATTGATTCGCTCATTCCAATCATTCAATACACCGGAATTGAGGGGGGACCCCCAAAAGCGACCTCTGAATAGGCAGGGTCCTCGCCTTGGGGGTATTCCAGGGGGGGGTAAGAACGCACAAATCTTTTTTTCTTCAATTGTTAAAGCTGGAAGTAAGCACGATAGTGAATCATTCACTGGTTGGTGGGTCATGGTCCAACGCAATTTCATTTGGCGTATGGGGGAAACACAACTACCCAATAACTAGGAATTATTGACGTAGATTTGGACGAATCTCCCCGGGTAGGATTCGAACCTACGACCAATCGGTTAACAGCCGACCGCTCTACCGCTGAGCTACCGAGGAAAGTCGCAGGGGATTCAGTCTCGTACACACTCAAAGACCGTTATTCTTTGAACCGCTTCTAAATCTGTAACACGTTAATCTTTTCCCGACATTTTGTGAAGTAGACTTTGCGTACAATCTAACCTCCATTATAGGAGGAGGCGGCGGCGATAGCAATCCCATTTGAATGGAAGGGTCCCCAAATCTTGGGAGAGGGGGGGGGGGGCAACCGGTCGAGGTTGAGATCAACTTCACAAGCCCCCCACGATCTGTATCGATCGGTCACTAATTAGTACTTCCTATTCCCCCCTTCCAAGAAGCATGGTAGAATAGCCGCAGGATTCTCCTACCTCATAGCGTAAAAAGAAGTCAAATATTTCTGAGGAATAAAAGGAACAAAAAGGAGAGAGATAGCGATGGGGAAGATGAAAAATAGTCGGGAGAAATGAACACGAATTGGAGCTTCGTGAAACGAAAGTAGCAGTTTACGGCAAGGGCGGAATTGGGAAATCAACAACTAGCTGCAACATATCAATAGCTTTAGCTAGACGGGGAAAACGGATATCACAAATCGGGTGTGATCCCAAACATGATAGTACTTTCACTCTTACAGGATTCTTGATACCTACAATTATAGATACTTTACAATCAAAAGATTATCATTATGAAGATGTGTGGCCCGAAGATGTAATTTATAAAGGTTACGGTGGGGTAGACTGCGTTGAAGCTGGCGGACCCCCCGCAGGGGCGGGCTGTGGGGGCTATGTCGTGGGAGAAACGGTGAAGCCATTGAAAGAATCAAATGCCTTTTATGAATACGATATTATTCTATTCGACGTTTTGGGAGATGTCGTTTGCGGGGGCTTCGCTGCGCCACTGAATTATGCAGATTATTGTATTATTATAACTGATAATGGATTCGATGCCCTTTTTGCAGCAAATTGCATTGCCGCATCAGTCAGGGAAAAGGCACATACTCATCCTTTGCGACTAGCCGGTTTGGTGGGAAACCGAACATCTGAAAGAGACTTAATTGATAAATATGTAGAAGCCTGCCCTATGGCTGTACTAGAGGTATTACCTCTAATCGAAGATATTCGTATTTCAAGAGTAAAGGGAAAAACTTTATTTGAAATGGCTGAAGGCGAACCAAATCTAAATTTTGTTTGTGACTTCTATTCAAATATAGCGGATTAGACTTTATCTAAACCAGAGGGAATCGTACCACGAGAAATTCCAGATAGGGAATTATTTAGCTTACTCTCCGACTTCTACTTAAATCCCAATTTGGAAAAGAAGGAAAAAAATCGAAAAGATCAGCAAGGGACTCTGTTTGATTTTGCAATTATTTAATGGTAAAGACATTTTTGCGTATGCATCTATCTAAATCTATACCCCTCTAAGGAAACACTCTCATGAAAACTTTTGATATTCCTACTTTTGAGTGCGAAACTGGTAACTATCACACCTTCTGCCCCATTAGTTGCGTAGCTTGGCTGTACCAAAAGATTGAAGATAGCTTTTTCCTAGTAGTAGGTACGAAAACTCGTGGTTATTTTTTGCAGAATGCTCCTGGAGTCATGATTTTTGCAGAACCTCGTTATGCAATGGCCGAATCAGAAGAGGGAGATATCTCAGCTCAGTTGAATGATCAAAAAGAACTAGAAAGAATTTGCTTACGGGTGAAAAATGATAGAAACCCCAGTGTAATTATTTGGATTGGCACCTGCACCACAGAGATAATAAAAATGGATTCGGAGGGCATAGCGCCCAAAATGGAAAAGCAACTTGGAATACCGATTGTAGTTGCACGGGCAAACGGGTTGGACCATGCCTTCACCCAGGGGGAGGATACCGTATTAGCTGCCATGACACATCGATGTCCAGAATTTAATCCTCGTATTATGAACCAGCAGAAAAGAGACACAGCTAAGCCTGTCGTGGTTGACGTCAGCCCAAGCAATAAATTTAGTGACAAAAAGCACGAATTAAATAGATGTAGTTTAGTACTTTTTGGATCTCTCCCTTCGAGTGTAGCTTCTCAATCGAATTTGGAATTGAAGCGTCAATCTATTTCTGTGTCGGGTTGGCTACCCTCGCAGAAGTACAACGAACTTCCTGCTTTAGGCGAAGGCGTCTACGTCTGTGGAGTCAACCCCTTTTTGAGCCGGACGGCGACAGCATCGACGCGTCGAAGGAAATGTCAGCTGGTTGGGGCACCCTTTCCTATTGGTCCCGATGGAACACGTGCTTGGATAGAAAAAATTTGTTCAGTATTTGATGTAAAACCAAATGGTTTGGAAGAAAGAGAGAATCAAATATGGAAAATTCTTAGTGATTATCTTAAAATAATAATGGGTAAATCTGTTTTTTTCATGGGAGATAATCTCCTAGAAATTTCTATAGCAAGATTTTTAATTCGGTGCGGAATGGTTGTTTACGAAGTAGGTATTCCTTATATGGATAGGCGATATCAAGCTGCCGAGTTGCTGCTCTTGCAGCATACTTGTAGAAAGATGAAGAAACCTATGCCTCGGATTGTTGAAAAACCCGACAACTATAGTCAGGTGCAGCGTATGCATGAGTTGCAACCAGACTTGGCAATTACTGGAATGGCTCATGCTAATCCTTTGGAGGCTAGGGATATAAATACTAAATGGTCAGTCGAATTTACATTTGCGCAAATCCATGGGTCTGTTAATGCGAGAGATGCTCTCGAGCTAGTTACTCGTCCGCTGCGGCGTAGAGGTGAGTCTGTATCAGATTGCCGCAGCTTATCGAGACAGACATTACATGTTTAACAAAGCTATTATCAATAAGAAAAAATTTTTAAAAATTAGTAATTAATCATTATGAAGAAATATCTATGTAGTCATTTATAAAAATTCTTAATCTATAAATTTGTTGATTCCATTTTTTCCCATGATTAAGAAATTGAATTCCAACTTTTTTGAGAAAGTTTCATTTCAAATTTGTAACTGATTTTTCAAAATCATTTGTATTATTTTACATTCGTGTGTATAATGTACATGATATTAATATAGACATCGAAAGATTCAATATGGAGATGGGAAAGACCGATCAACTGAGAGATCTACATGAACAGAGACAATTGCGAAGAGATAGAAACAAATGAAACGATAAAGCCGTACATCAAAAAAACTACAACGAATTTAACTATATTGAATATTTTGTCACTAACTGGGTTGAGGTTGATGAGTCCCTATATACTTTTTGGCATATACTACGGGTTCCTCGCAACACTACCCGTTGGACCTTCCCAAATTTTATGTCTAAGGGCCTTTCTTTTGGGGGGAAATGTGAGCGGTCTCGTGTCTCTGAGTGGTTCGATGCTGGCGCAGTTAGCAATTACTTTATCAATATATTGTTCACCAATCTATATTTTGTTATCAAAACCACACCTATTGACTATCGTGGTAATACCTTATATGGTTGTATTTTGTTTAACAATTAATGACTTACCAGATTATCAAATTCTACGTCCCGTCACCTCATTGCGCGATTCGCGAATAATTAGTTTATTTCTCAATAGTTTTTTGTTTCAAATTTTAAATCCCGTTTTGTTACCAAATCCTGTGTTGACTAGATTAAACCATCTCTTCTTTTTTCGTTATAGTAATAATTTACTATTTGTAATAACTAGTTTCTTCGGCTGGTTAACCGGTCACATGGCGTTCAGCTACTTGTCCAAGTTTCTTTTGATTCGTGTGAAAAAAGATTCACCCATAATATATTTATTAGTGAAACGTGCTATCTATACAACTTTTAGTATTGTTTTTGTATTAAACGGGTTGATTTATCTGGGTAGAGCTCCGGTTCCTTTTTTGACCGTAAAGTTCACAAATGAACCCCATGATAAGGAATTGTCTTTTTGGGAAATTGCTGAATATCCAGATTTTTTGTGGTGGTTTTTCAAACCGTGGCCTACTTCTTTTTTCGATCCCTCCAGAGAAAATCGAGGTAATCGATTTATCAAAAATAATCGATTCGATATGAATAGCAGCTTTTACAAAGGAAAAACATCTATGTATTTATTCCAGAAAGGTATAACTGATGGAAGACAGAGGTTATGCATTGCAATGTTGCCTAGTTTGTCAATTTTTGAAAAATAATTGCAGAAATCTCTGGCAAGGCCCTACAAATTTGTCGGGACTCATTCCTCGTATCGAGGTTGGATTTTGCAAAACTTAGTAAAAAACAAAATGTTTCAAAAAGAATTAATAGATCGAGTCAAATTATTAGATACTGGGTTTCCCTTTTCGAAAGTGATGGAAAGAAAAACTCGATTAATAGGTGCAACTAAGAAAAGAATACCCCACGTTTACGACCCTATTATTAATAATTTACGTATGCGAATTCCAGTTCCACAAACATTTTTAACAGGAGATGAGTTAGATTTGACTAGATGGAGCTGGAATGAATTAGAGACAAGGAAAAAAATTAGAAGGGGGAGGGTTGGTGCCACGACTAAAAGGAATTCTATCAAAGATTGGATTTCCGGAAAAAATCGGAAATTAAAACGAAGAAGCAAGAATCCTCTTCCGTGGGAAACTTTGCCAGTGAGAGCTCGACGTATGTTCCAATTTATGTTCAAAAATCGAGTTTTGTATGATTATGACGTGCAAAAAATTCTCAAGGGAATAAAATCTCCGTCCGGGCCTGTTGTCACTTGGGAAGAAATAACAAACTTGGACCCCGAAGATAGAACATTATTTCTAACTTATATAAAGCAGGAAAAAAATTGCTACAAATTTGATCAAATTTTTTTAGCAAATAGATTTTTAAGAAGCGGTCAAAAATCTTCTCTAAATGTGGGGAAAGGAGTACGTATACCCCACAATATCGAAGATTTGGGTGCAAATATGGCTCGCAATAACGAAATCTATTTTGATACTGAATTTGATTTTCCGGGAGCAGACGGTGATATCCGTCACAGAAAATTACGGAACGTTGGCTTCACCTTTGCAAAGGGAAAACCTAGATCAACAAAATTAGTGAAACGATATGCAAGAATATCTGACTTCCGCCGAAAATTCTTGAAGGGGTCCATGCGGTCCAGAAGGCGAAAAACATTGTTATGGAAATCACTTCAAGAAAAAGTGCGTTCGGCTTTTTTCCTTAGATTATTGGAAGTACCGATCTTACTTCAACTACCCGTTGAGCATTTAATGGGTTCGAAGACCGAAAAATTGCTTACTGGCTCAAAAAAGATTACGGATTACCGATTTGGGCAGCAATTAACTTCCCCTGCATCGACGGAAAAAGATTTAAGCCAGTCAAGACTTGCTCGTTCAGCTGTAGCGGCTAGATCAGACATAGGTCCCATTCATAATGGAAGGGGTTACATGCTGGTTTTTCAGTCAAGATTTCGCAAGTTTATAAAACTACCTGTACTTATAGTTTTCAAAACTATTGGTCGTATATTGCTTCGGCAAAATTCCGAGTGGAATAAAGACTGGACGAAATGGAAAAAGGAAATTCATATTAATTGTACGTTTGATGGTGAGGAGTTTTCGCAGGATCAACTTCCCCCCCGCTGGTTGAGAGAGGGTATACAGATAAAAGTAGCATATCCGTTTCGGCTGAAGCCCTGGCACTCTGCTAGAAAAAAGGAACGACTAACTCTTCGGAATAAATATCTGAAAGTTGAATCAATTGGGGGTCAAATATCAAAAAACAAACGGAAGTTGAGACAAAAGAAGCCTAGATTTACTTATTTAACTGCTTTAGGGTATCAGACGGATATACCTTTTGGAACTATTCAAACACAACCTTCATTTTGGAAGCCTGTGAGAAAGAAACTTATTCAAACTTGCAGGGAAGGGTTTTCGCTAGGAATCAGGCAAGCCTATCTCTTTCTCGATTCCAATTTCAAGTTAGGAAAATTCTTGAAACCAAGTTTAATCTTATTAAAAAAGTTCAACCTATTTTTCAAAGGCAGAGGAGTCTCAGCTGAATCTGTCCTAATATATAATACTCAGATAAGGCCGGTGCTTGATAATGATACAAATGAAACAGCAGAATTAAATTCAAGTTTTGGTAGAAAGAATGGGAGATCTATTAATATCGTCGGGGAAGTGCAACCGGTTAGTAATATTGATAAGCAATTAATAACTCAACAACTAATTGGTAAAAAATTTGTCGCGGATAATTACGTAACCGGATTATCAAATCCAGCAGACCTAGGACTTAACGTAGATCAATCGGACACTGAAACAGCTCAGCCTTATGGATTAACCTTAAATTACAGATTGAAAGATACAGACCTCACCAATTTTATAAAATTTGATAAGAAAGAAGTAATAGATTTTAAAGAAATCACTTTAAAGTTACATATAATTCTTGCAGAAGGGATTGAAAAATTCAATTTGGCAGCATCAATTTTGTACCTAAAAGTTAGTAGAGACTTACGTCATTACTTTAGTGAACTTGTTGCATTACGCATGCAACTAATAGAAGTAATTAATACTACTCTTCAAGAAACAGATTTAGTTTTGTTCAGATCTAGTAAGAAATTGTCACAATTTGATAAAACTCAATGGTTATCTCAAGCTTATATCTATAACAGTATTTGGGATCTAAGCGTCAAGAAAAACTTAAATTTGACTAGATTGTCAACTGGTAGCGAAAACAATATTGAAAAAGAAACTAAAACTAACGAGGACTGGGGTAATGATTTAAACTCTTACCAGCTTGAGCAATCTTTGGCTTGTTCGAAAAATTTCTCGGAGCTTTTCGTTGAGGACGATTCAACCATTTCAAGTCCAAGTGAGATAAGTAATTGCGCAAATATCTTACTTGGTAAAGTGAGTAATAGAATTGTAAATAAATTTTTTAATGAACACGTTTTGAAATGCATAGAAGAATGGGGATTTTTGAAGAAATTATGTGATCCAGACGCAAATAATTGGAGTAAATGGTTAGACTGCTTCTCCAACCAAAACTTGCCACTAATACTTTGGCGCGACGTAGCACCTTACAGATGGAGATTTCATTCCAATTCCTTGAACGAACTCACTCATATTGAAGACAGATTTGCAAATGAACAAGAATGTTACGTTCTTCGAGGTGAGTTACATAATTATTCTATATATGCTAAAAAACCCTTACTTAGGGATCGAATTAGAAATCTAAGTAAGCTCCGCAAACGCAGATATCTTTTACAAAGTTTCATTGATTTTGTACGAAATGGAGATGTGCAAAAATTTTCCATCAGACAAGATGTTCTCACAAAAAGGTTTTACTGTGAAAATCGTATTTCGAAAATTACTAAAGTAAAGCGGAGGGGGATGAATGGATTACTTAATTTCTGCACTTCTGATTCGGAGATCAAATTCAACTCTAGATTTGATTTGATACCATGGCTAGTTACAGATTTTGCAAGAATAAAAAGCCCCTTCAAAACTAAGAGAAGGAGGTCCATAGATCCTATTTTAAGGGATAATACTACATACGGTATAGTACTAGATATAACTCGTAGATTTCAAAAAGTATCCGATGAACTGTACGAAATAATGCTAGACGAAAGAGAAGACATGGATTATCTATTTCGGTGGAAATGGAAATCTGAAACGAAATTAGAAAATTTAAGAAACCTAACAGCTATTGCGAGAATGTTAGGAGATGACCGTGATCTCATCACACTTTGTGCAAATACCAATGTAGATTCCGATCTATTAAACCTATATTTCAATGCAACAACAAAACTTGGTCTTTTCTACGATCTGTCTATTCTTTCAGCTCATCGTTTATCAATCTTATTTGACGACCAAAATTTGGTATACAAAATAATTAATCCCTTGTTAAAATTCAAGTCTAGGCTTAAAAAGAGAGTCGGGAAACGACTATACAAAAGAGTCTATAGTGATACCTATATCTCAAAATTGTCACTTATCGCCGCAGAAGTAAACAAAAAGCGATCTCACGTTTATAATATTGAAGATCTATTGCTTACGCGACGTCGACGGGAATTCCGATTCCTTCGATCTCTGCTAATTTCGAGGTCTCAAAAACTAGGAGAATACTATTTCAATTCTAAATTTGATTCTATCTCAAAGATTGACCAGACCCGCAGTAGTAAAGAATATGAGCTTTCGGAACTAAGGGAAATTCAAATAATTAAACGATTTATGTGGCCTCGCCACCGTTTGGAAGAATTAGCCTGCACCGGGAGATTTTGTCTCAACATTACTACCTGGAGCCGATTTGCAACACTTAAAATTCGAATGTATCCTATTATTCGACATTAACAAGATCAAAGGAGTATTAAGCGGAACACAAAATATTTGACATACGTGTAATTAATTGGAATGATCTCCGTATGAGTACTTTCAATTAATTACACGATATATCTAATCTAATGTGAATCACGGTAGAAGGTGTAACTTTTCGTAGGTAAACTATAAAATTAAAAGCCCACAGCTATTTAGTCGGGTGTTATATCACACATAAAACGATCAGATTTCATTTTTGTCCAAGGCACCACTGCTGCAACTGTTGACTAAATAGTTTATAATCAATTTGAGGTAGAGCAAGCAATCGTAATTATTATCATTATTAATACGGATAAACGTAAATCTATTGATGCACACCTAGTCGGTAGAAATAAAGATACTGGGTCCACCGCCTCCCAAATTTACTACTTGACTCATCAGATTTTGAAACTAAGTTCTCACCTGGAATCACACTCCGAAGACTATTCATCTCGAAGAGGTTTACGAAAACTACTCGGTAAACGTAAGCGTCTTTTAATTTATTTATCCAATGATAATACAGCCCTATATGCGAAAGTTGTAAAAACTTTAGGTATTCGGGGTTTAAAGGGGCGTTAACGATTGAATAGAGATTTGACATTTTAACATGTCGTAGTCGGCACAACCTATTTTGGCGAAGCTAGATCCCATGATATTTACTAAAAAGGAAATGATTTACGGGTATGCATCTTAAAGAACTAAATCCGGTTACAGTAAGCATGGGCCCTCATCACCCATCTATGCATGGTGTTCTTCGGCTTGTTATCATTTTAGATGGTGAGAATGTTGTCGATTGCGAACCCATTTTGGGATATCTGCATCGAGGAATGGAGAAAATTGCCGAGAACCGTACCACTTTGCAATATCTTCCGTACGTAACAAGATGGGACTATTTAGCCACCACGTTTACCGAAGCAGTAACAGTCAATGCACCAGAGAAGTTGGCTAATATTCAAATACCCGGAAGAGCTAGCTATATACGCGTAATCATGCTCGAATTAAGCCGAATAGCTTCGCATTTGTTATGGCTTGGACCATTTCTGGCAGATATTGGTGCGCAAACTCCATTTTTTTACATATTTCGAGAAAGAGAAATGATTTATGACTTGTTCGAGGCTGCTACCGGCATGCGAATGATGCACAACTACTTTCGAATTGGGGGAGTTGCCGCGGATCTACCTTACGGGTGGGTAGACAAATGTTTAGACTTCTGTCATTATTGTCTCCCAAAAATTCATGAATATGAGCGATTAATTACGAAGAATCCTATTTTTTTAAAACGAGTTTTGGGGGTAGGTTTCATCAGTAGACAAGACGCTATCAGTTGGGGCTTATCTGGACCTGTATTACGGGCTTCGGGAGTTCAATGGGATCTTCGTAAACTCGACCACTACGAATGTTATGATAACCTGGATTGGCAGATTAAGTGGCAAGAAGAGGGAGATTCCTTAGCTCGCTATTTGGTACGAATTGACGAAATGAAGGAATCCATAAATATTGTTAAGCAGGCGCTGAAACTTCTTCCAGGAGGTCCATATGAAAATTTAGAAGGCCGACGTCTTATCCAACAAAAAAAAGAAATAGACTGGGATAGTTTTAACTACCAATTCGTTGGGAAGAAGTCTTCCCCTACTTTAAAGTTGCCTAAACAGGAGCATTACGTAAGAGTAGAAGCCCCTAAAGGAGAATTGGGAATTTTTTTGGTTGGAGATGGCGGTGTTTTCCCCTGGAGGTGGAAGATTCGTCCACCTGGTTTTATAAATTTGCAAGTTCTTCCTCAAATGATAAAAGGAATGAAGCTCGCAGATATCACGACAATATTAGGTAGTATAGATATCATTATGGGAGAGGTTGACCGCTGAAATGGCAACTTATATTGAAACTTACGAAAAACAATTAGTTCAATTATTTAATGAGTTAGAAGTTGCAGCAAAATCTTTCGAATTAATTTGGATTCTAGTTTCGACCCTCATTTTAGTTACGGGAATCACAATAGGAGTATTGGTAATTGTATGGCTTGAGCGGAAGGTGTCTGCGGGGGTACAGCAGCGTGTTGGACCAGAATATGCGGGTCCACTGGGAATTATTCAATCCTTGGCAGATGGAATCAAACTTCTATTAAAGGAAGATGTTATTCCATCCAAAGAGGATGCCTGGTTATTTACGGCTGGACCTGCTGTTGTAGTCATACCAGTCCTAATAAGTTACTTGGTAATACCCTTCAACCAAGGTATTGTCTTATCTGATCTGACTATAGGTGTTTTCTTTTGGGTTGCTGTTTCAAGTGTCATACCTTTGGGTCTTCTTATTGCAGGATATGCTTCAAATAACAAATATTCTTTCTTAGGTGGTCTCAGGGCCGCTGCGCAATCTATAAGTTACGAAATACCCCTGGCCTTGTGTATATCATCTGCATCCCTGCGTGCGATTCGCTAAACGGAAGTAATAAATAAAAAATACTAGCTATTAATAGTTAGTATGAAGGTATTTTCAAGTAATAAACCAAATAGTTGTTCGGGTGAAATCAAACGGCGGTTTCGTCGTTATGGGTTCAAACCCCATACCCCATGTACGGGTGTAAAAGCATATCCGAGCGGTAAAGGCCGCCTCACCCCAGGTCTAGGAGACGTCTAGGCTTGACGCGGGAACAGATAGTCATTTTTCAATTTCCTTTAGGATTAAATAAAAGTGAGCGATAAGAAACACCAATATGCGCAAGAGATTTGTGAGGCGGAGATAATTTTGGTACTAAGCAGGGGCAACCTGAGCACCAATAGAGTTAAAAAGCTGAAAATTTTTACCTCTTCTATTTATTTCTCCACATGAAATGGACTCGGTCTTGGTAGGGACAGCTGAGTGATACATCCAACCGATTTCAGTCTCGAGTATAGTCTTGTTCACTGCGATGATAACCACTTGGAACGAAGTAACCCCCATAGTAGGTTTGGTATTCACAAATTCAATTAGAAGCTCTTTTTTTTTTTTTTAGTTTTAGCTCAAAATTGGGTATAATGGACACATTGCCGAACTAGCCGACTTTTTTTTTTTCATTTTCAAGTAGAAGAAAATGATAAGATATATGTTGATTCCGGTTTCGCAACAGGTCGCAACTTTCAAATTTGAAAGTGAGGTTGAGATAGATTCGAAAGCAACTACTTTGTCGTGGCAAACAGAATCTCACTCATTTTAGTTAGTGATTAAGTTGGTGATTTCTATCTTAACTACAGGTAGCAACATGTGCCATTAATCCTTCTCGATAAAATTGATGAGGAGCCGTATGAAACTCTAATTTCACGTACGGTTTTGAATTAGAGGCGGGGGGGGGGGGGGGGAGTGCCGCCGACTACCCTTATCTGGTAGCTTGAGTACAGTTGATATAGCGAAAACACAATCTAAATATGGATTTATGGGATGGAATTTGTGGCGTCAGCCTATAGGATTCGTAGCTTTTTTTATTTCGTCATTAGCAGAATGTGAGAGGCTGCCTTTTGATCTGCCAGAAGCAGAGGAAGAACTAGTTGCAGGTTACCAAACCGAATATTCAGGAATAAAATTTGGTCTATCTTATGTTGGTTCTCACTCAAATTTGTCGGCTTCCTCACCGTTTGTAACAATTTTATATCTGGGTGGATGGGATTCTTCAATTCCCCTCCTCGAAAATCTTGGACAGGATTCTGCCCTTTCCAATTCTAGCGGTGAGTCCTTTGACGTATTGACATCTGGGATGGGTATCATCACCACATTAGCAAAATCTTATTTATTTCTATTTATCTCTATTTTAACAAGATGGACTTTACCTAGAGTAAGAATAGATCAATTACTAGATCTTGGATGGAAATTTCTTTTGCCTATTGCTTCGGGAAATTTGTTGCCGACAGCCTCGTTTGAACTTTTGTTACTAAGCTAGCCTCTTTTCCTTCAGTTTCAGTTTAAGTCAAATCTTTTTAATTTATTAAAAAGGAAGAGAAACAGATATATGGTTTGTTTCTTCTTTCGTACATATAAGTTTATCTATACCAGAAACAAGTAACAGGTTGGGGTTATTTATTCCATGTTTTCCACACTAATTGAATTTCGAAGCTATGGACAACAAGCCGTAGAAGCTGCAAAATATATAGGTCAAGGCTCCGCGGTTACTTTAGATCATTCAAATCGTTCACCCATAACTGTCCAATATCCATATGAAAAAATTTTATCATCTGAACGATTTCGTGGACGCATCCATTTCGAATTTGATAAATGTATTTCTTGTGAAGTATGTGTTAGAGTATGTCCGATTAATCTGCCGGTCGTAGATTGGATCCTGATGAAGGATATTAAGAAAAAACGGTTGAAAAGCTATAGCATTGATTTCGGGGTTTGCATCTTTTGTGGAAACTGTGTTGAATACTGCCCAACAAATTGCTTGTCAATGACTGAAGAGTATGAACTTTCCAGCTATGATCGTCATGAACTAAACCAAGATCAAACGGCTTTGGGGCGTTTACCTCTTTCCATATCTCAAGATTTTTCAATTCAAGTGATTTCGACTTCATTCAATCTTTTATCTAAAGGGGTTGGGGGTAAAAACCGAACATCTAATTAATCACCTGTAAATTAATTGGATATCCTGAAAAGTGAATCGATTTCTTTGTTTATTTGTAACTAAAAAAAAAAGAAAAACAGAGAGCACGAGGTACAGACAGAAATTTAATAAACCATTTAAGTAGTTGTGTCCAACGAATCTATCCGAATTAATTCATGAATTTATTTTGTCACTAGTAGAATTGGGTATTCTACTAGGAAGTTTGGGCACAATCTCATTTGCTAATGTGGCTTACTCTGCTTTTTCTTCGGGGTTGGCTTTTACCTGTATATCTCTATTCTACTTCGTATCGAATGCTGATTTCGTAGCTGCCGCACAACCGCTTGTTTATGTAGGAGCTATAAATGTATTAATCGCGTCTGCTGTAATGGTTACTGAAAAACCGGCTCGATCCGGTTCTAATACTTGGGGCGTGGGGTACTTCACCGCTTCAGGAGCTTGCGCAGTGCTCTTTTTGGCATTGGTTAATACCATTTATAATACAAATTGGTTTGATGTCAGTTTTATCAATCAATCGGAGACTCTTTCGACAGACACACCTAGGATTGACGTTTACCAACTCGGGTATACATTACTGAGTGAGTTTTTAGTTCCGTTCGAGCTTCTTTCAATACTTCTTTTAGTTGCTTTGGTGGGAGCAATCAACTCAGCGCGTGACGAGGACACAGTTACAACTGATAAAAAATCATCTTTTTCATTATCTCGCAATAATTTTTAATCTTTTTGATTAATCCTAACTTCCTAAAGAGAGAGATATATAATAAAAAAGTTGCGAAAGATTTGACTCATTAAAATTTTTGAGGAGGACTTGAAGAAATCATGTTTGAACACGGACTAATCTTAGGTGCCTACCTTTTGTGTATCGGATTTCTCGGTTTAATTACAAGTAGAAATATGGTTAGGGCACTTATGAGTCTCGAATCAATTTTTAATGCAGTTAATTTAAATTTTATTACATTTTCAAATTTATTTAAAAATCAGCAAGCGGAGGGAGAAATATTTACCATATTCGTGATAGCCGTTGCAGCTGCCGAGGCTGCCACCGGGTTATCTATTGCCCTTTCCCTTCAACGAAATAGGAGATCTACTCGTATTGATCAATTTAATCTGTTAAAATGGTGATTGATAAATAGATGAAGTGGTTTTACCAATCTAATCAATTTTGTGCTCAATTAGATTATCTCGATCTATTAAATTGGTTTGATATTTTCCTTACATTGTATTTCAGAAGTAGTTAACTTCTTCTTCAAGAGAAGAGACAAGTTTGAAAAATAAAAGAATATGATCTGATCAGATAGATTGAGAAAGGAATGAAAATGTTTTATCTAGCGCGAAAAAGAAGTATAAACATAAAAGACAAGAAGGAAAAATTGTCATTTCAACTTTTTTACTAAAAAAATTGGTATACAAATTTGATAGGAGTAAGCAAACTCAATGGCACATTCAGTGAAAATATATGATACATGTATCGGTTGTACCCAGTGTGTGAGGGCATGTCCCACAGATGTCTTAGAAATGATACCCTGGGATGGATGCAAGGCAAATCAGATAGCTTCTGCTCCTAGAACAGAAGATTGCGTAGGTTGCAAAAGATGCGAATCCGCCTGTCCAACAGATTTTTTAAGTGTACGTGTCTACCTAGGGGCTGAAACCACCCGCAGTATGGGGTTAGCCTACTAATAAGAAAGTAAAAGAAGTAATTGTTACATTATTTTGACTCGTACTCAAATCTTTAAGACCTGCAAAGTCCGAGTACGAGTCAAAATAATTCATCCACGTAGTTTCTTCTATATCAAAATTTATTTTTTATTCATGATGAGTAATGTACCTCGGCTAACAACGATCGTTCTGTTTCCAATTTTTGCCAGTTTGTTGCTTCCAATCCTTCCTCGTGATGGAAGCAGAATCATTCGATGGTATACTTCGGGCATCTGCATATTGGAATTTTCGCTGATTACTTATATCTTTCATTGCCAATTCCAATTTGATTCCCAATCTATCCAGTTACTAGAGATGTTCAGCTGGATAGACTCGATTAATTTCCATTGGATAGTAGGTCTCGACGGACTTTCCATGAGTCTCATTTTACTTACGGGTTTTGTAACTACTTTGGCAACCTTAGCGGCTTGGCCGATCACTCGCAATACACGGCTATTCTATTTTTTGATGCTAGTTACGTATAGCGGTCAAATTGGGTTGTTTGTTTCCCGCGACATCTTGCTTTTTTTCTTCATGTGGGAGTTGGAACTAATTCCAGTCTATTTACTTCTATGCTTATGGGGCGGAAAGAGACGTTCATATTCGGCCACAAAATTTGTTTTATACACAGCCGGCGGCTCCATCTTTCTTTTGGTAGCAGCCTTAACTACGAGTTTTTATGAAAACGAAGTACCCTCTTTTGCTATTCAAGCTTTAATGGGCAAATCATATCCCATCTCGTTAGAGATTGCTCTTTATGTGGGCTTTTTAATTGCCTATGCTGTAAAGTTGCCAATATTTCCCCTTCATACTTGGTTGCCAGATACTCATGGAGAGGCACATTACAGCACATGCATGTTACTAGCTGGGGTATTATTAAAAATGGGAGGATACGGGTTGATTCGGATCAATTTGGAGTTACTTATTCATGCGCATTTTTTCGTTCGATCATGGTTGATTTTGCTCGGAGCAATTCAAATTGTATATGCTTCTCTAGCTTCGATGAGTCAGCGTAATCTCAAGAGAAGGATAGCCTACTCGTCAATTTCCCATATGGGTTTTGTAGCTATCGGAATTGGTTCCTTGACAGACGCGGGTATTAACGGAGCCATGTTGCAGATGATATCTCACGGCTTAATTGGTGCAGCTTTATTTTTTCTTGCGGGTACTTGCTATGACAGAACGCGTACTCCCTTCCTTGATGAATTAGGAGGAATAGCAACTCCGATGCCGAAAGTATTTACCATGTTTAGTACATTTTCACTGGCATCTCTTGCATTACCAGGAATGAGCGGTTTCGTATCGGAATTATTAGTATTTCTAGGAGTTGTTACTAACAAGCAATACTCATTTCTCTTTAAGGTAGTAATTACAGTGTTGGAGGCGACGGGTACAGTATTAGCTTCCATCTACTTGTTATCCATGTTACGTCGAATGTTTTACGGTTATAAGTTGTCTAATGAATCAAATCCTTATTTAATTGATTTTGGCCCAAGGGAATTATTCACTTCAACTTGTTTCTTTTTACCAATACTAGGTATCGGTTCATATCCAAGTTTAATTTTACCTTTATGGAATGGTGAAGTTCTATCAATACTACTTTCATATTCAGCTATGAAGTGAAGGTAGAAGAAAAATCTGACTTAAATAAATTAAATCTAAATTTTAAAATTTAGAATAATTTGATACAAAAAACTTACTTTATTTTAATTCTTACTAACTAAAAAAGCTCGCCAATTTTAGCTGTAGCAGAGATAATTAACTTAATGTACGCTTGTCACTTACTAAGCTAAGGGTTTATCCCTGCAACTGCGAGCACAAATTAAAAAAACTTGGGATAGAGAAACAAAAACATACAAACAAGTAGATGCAGTTATCTACTGCTTATCTATGAAATGTTTGTTTTTGCCCCCCTTTTTTTTTTGTAATTATTTTATCCCATTAATCTTAATTTTGTTTATTCGATCAAACCGAAAACTCGATGAATCAACTATTTTTATCTCTGATTTTTTTTTTTAATTTCAATTCTATTTTTTCATATTATCCATCCGTAGTTATGTAATCCGATTCCTAACAAGTTGACTCCCAAGAAACAAACCCAAATTAAAAAAAAGCCTGTTGATGCTGCCGCAGCTGGTCCCTCTCCCATCCACCTGTTAGTTATTCTGGTGTGAAGATAAGTAGCATGTATTGGCCAAGTTACTAGCGCCCAAGTTTCTTTGGGATCCCAGCTCCGATAAGATCCCCAAGCTTCGTTAGCCCATACCGCTCCGGAAAGTATACCGAAGGTTAGTAAAGAGAATCCCGAACTTATCATTTGATAAGCCCATCTATCTAATCGATTAATTAATTGACATTTTTTGAAATTCGGGGATAGTGGATAAAGAAAACTCCGTACATTGGTTTCAGTAAGAGTATTTAATTTCGATGAAATACTATAGCAATTGTGTCTTAAGCTTAAAACGTGGTAATTTTTCATATCACTGTAGTAAATACTTGATAAAGATATTGCCAACAAAGATCCACATAGCAAAGTTGCATAACTCAGTAGCGTTGTAGTTACATGCATCATTAACCAATGAGACTGCAAAGCAGGTACTAATGGCGTGGATTGCTGCATCTCCTCAGGAAGACCTAAAGTAGCGAAGGCATGAGTCAGCATAGCACCCGGCGCTGTAATGGCACCCGATAACCCATTCTGATTTTTGAATTCTAATATTACGTACAACAAAGAGAAGCTCCATGAAGGAAACATCGACGACTCGTACAGGTTACTTACTGGTAAATGCTTAGTTTGGAACCAGCGGATTACTAAAAACTCCGTCGTACAGAGGAAAGCAATTATCATACCGTTCTTGCTAAGTTTATTTGATTTATCAAATTCATGGAATAAATTAATTAGAGTTAGCAAAGTAGTAGAAAAAAGCATAAAAAACGAAATATGGATAAAAGCGCGTTCCATATAGATATACATCGTAATAAAAAAAGACCAGTAAATTAATAAAACTTGATTTGATCAGCTTCAAGTCAATTACTACCTAAGTACTATTTTTCCTTTCTTTTTTAAGTTAAAGGGGGTAAGATTATGACTTCCAGAACTTAAATAGAATTTAGTTTTTAACTCTTATTGATTTAATTTAACTCTTATTAATTTGAAAAGTCTATTGACCCAGATATTCTCTATCTAGATAGAAATAGAAAGATACCATTACATAGATATTTATCTTTTTATCAAAAGGTTGTTTCTAACTATTAATTTAAAATGATTAAAATTGGAAAATTTAAGAATACCGCTACTCGGATTCGAACCGAGATGCTCTGGCACTGCTTCCTAAGAGCAGCGTGTCTACCTGTTTCACCATAGCGGCTTTTTATGAAAGAGAGAGAAGTATATATATATATATAGATGCAGAAGCATCTTATATCAGTTTGGGGTAGCACGTCAATGTCTTCTTGGACGAAGTATAGTTAAAGCGTCGAGATTAGGTAAAGGCACCCCCCCCTGAAATAGATTACTGAAACAACTGCAACATAAATTCCACAAATGATTTATGAAACATAAATGAAGTTAGTACTAGTAAATAACGCCATACACATATATATGTATGTATACAGATGCAACGGAATATAGCGCAGTTTGGTAGCGCGCCATCTTGGGGTGATGGAGGTCACAGGTTCGAATCCTGCTATTCCGAATGAATATAGAGTCACTAGATTTATGAAAAAGTGCTAATACAGGTTTGGTGCTTCTCTAGGCAATCAATCGATAAATTGCAATGCGGTTAGGTATAGATGGAAAGAGGTTTCTTATTCCAAACTCCGTAGGAGAAACTCCGAAAGAAAAAGAAGCAAAAAGGAATATTTCTAACTTATTTTCCTCCGGAGTCATTTGTTTTGCCTTTGCCCATACTTCACAAAAATATAGCCCCTTATTTTCTACTCGGTTATCTCAATTTAAATATTTTTCATTTAGAGACACGACGTAGTAGGTATCAATAGATAGCTATTAATTCCTATAAAAACAAACCCGTTTCGAGTTTTACCTTATTGTCTGTTGAGTTCAACATTAATCAATCGATCTTATTTATGTGATAAGTTGTTAAAACGTTATCAACGATTGTCGAAGCAGTCAAACGAAATACCTTGTATTCTTGCTGAAGTATTACATACTAGAAAGCTGATTTTTTTGTTAATCTTAATTGTATTATTACTGGTTGGTTTTATAGTTTTCCTCTTCTATCTCAAAGTTTTTATCTATCTGTTTAGATCTGTAGTATATATACGTCATTTAAACATAATGAGAAAAAGAAAGATAATCCTAATTTTTTGGGGAATCTTTTTCTTTTTTCTCTGCTACTTCCTCCGTTATATAGTAAAAACTTGTTGAACGGCCGGTTAAAACGGATTGGGCCAAGGAAAAAGCTACTGATGCTACTTTTGCTGGTCTAGATTTCCATGCGCGGTTACGAATTTTCTTTCTCGACCCGGAAGTTCGTTTTTTAGGGACTGCCATATATCTATTACTGTTTGCGATTAATTTAAAACTATGTTGATGCGTATTAATAGAATAGATATAATGGAAAAAGAATTAAATAAAAATGAGCACGAACGGAGAGGAGTAAAAAATCTCTAAGCTGTTACATCAATATTATGGATATATCTATATATTGATTGATTCGCTATAAAAAACTGGCTAACGTTTGTTTAAGTTTTCACCGCCAAAATGAATAAAATCAACAACGAATCGAGTCATATGTTCTCTATATCCAAAAGTTCGTCATGTTTTCTTCTTAGACTGAATCCGTTGTATCACCAGTTTTTTTTCGAAACAACCATGTAAGATTCTACCTTTGACAGCTGCATCATCTAACCACGGATAGCCCAAATTGATGCTAGATCCGTGACGAATAAGTAAAACCCGATTTATCGATATTTTTTCATTGGACGTCAACGTGTGTCGAACCGGGGCGAGGTGCCGAGCATCGTAAAATCTTCCCTGTTCTACTCGGAGTTGTTTACCACCGATGTCAATTATTGCATATTTGTTCATCCTAATTTTATCTTTTTAGCTATCCATATTTTTATTTTTTAATACTAAAGAACAATGAGGGTGTAATTTGTAAACCTATTCTGATTCAAATTATCTGACTTGAATTTAGTATCAAGGACATCTTTAAATATTGTCAAGTTTTTTACATAGTTTTTTAACGTAAAACTAAAAATTGTACAGGTAAGATTTTTCGCCTAACTAAAAATTAATCAGATTATTTGTATATATTCTATTTCATATTATTTCCATAGTTTTATTTTTGACTCCTAATCAAAAGAAGTTGAAAACGATAACAAATTGCACTTAGATTTAATACGCCCGTGGAACTATCAAATAAATATGCTTGTATAATCCCTCTGTGTCCGTTGGTAGCCTCTTGTTTAACTGGATTTTTTTCGTTTTTTTTTCCAAAAGCAATAAGAAGCTTACGACGCCTGTGCGCTGCTTCCAATATCTTTTCATTAGTTATCGCTATGTTTATCTCCTTCGCCTTATTTTCGAGACAGGCTGCGACTCACTCTATCCAGCAGTATTTGTGGGCCCGGATCCCAAAAAGTGATTTTCGTTTGAAGATAGGTTTTCTGGTTGATCCGCTTACTCTTGTCATGTCGATATTAGTTACTACCGTGGGTATTTCAGTGATGGTTTACAGCGATAGTTACATGTGTCACGACTAGGGATACGTAAGATTTCATGCTTATTTAAGTCTGTTTACCGCATCAATGTTGGGGTTAGTTTTCAGTCCCAATCTGATACAAATTTACGTATTTTGGGAATTAGTTGGAATGTGTTCCTACTTGTTAATAGGTTTTTGGTTTGCAAGATCGAGTGCCGCAAATGCTTGTCAGAAAGCTTTTGTCACCAACCGCATAGGGGATTTCGGGTTATTGTTAGGTGTATTAGGCATTTATTGGATAACTGGTAGTTTCGAGATTTATGAATTGTGTGATTGATTTATCGAATTAACTAGCAATGGAGTTGTCAATCCGATCTTTGCTAATACAATTGTTCTTTTACTTTTTTTAGGTCCGGTTGCCAAGTCCGCTCAATTTCCGCTTCACGTATGGTTACCAGATGCCATGGAAGGACCCACGCCCATATCGGCTCTTATTCATGCAGCTACTATGGTGGCCGCCGGAATTTTCCTCATAGCTCGAATTTTCAATCTTATTTTGACATTGCCTCCAACCATGGCTACTATTTCTTGGGTAGGTGGAATAACAACTTTGTCAGGTGCCACATTAGCTCTCGCTCAGAAAGATTTAAAAAAGGGTTTGGCTTATTCTACCATGTCCCAGTTAGGATATATGGTATTGGCTTCGGGTATTGGTGCTTCCCAATCCGCTTTGTTTCATCTCATTACCCACGCTTATTCAAAAGCTTTGTCATTTTTGGGCTCTGGCTCAGTTATTCATTCTATGGAAAAAGTGGTTGGATACTCTCCAGCTAAAAGTCAAAACATGTTTCTCATGGGTGGTTTGCGAAAACGTATGCCAATTACTGGAATTACTTTTCTTTCGGGCACTCTTTCATTATGTGGTATACCCCCACTATCTTGTTTTTGGTCAAAGGATCAAATTATTATAGAGAGTTGGTTATGCTCTCCCTACTTCGGCTTAATAGCTTCTACTACAGCAGGACTTACCGCGTTTTATACGTTTCGTATCTACCTTTTAACATTTGAGGGAAATTTTCGTGCCAATCAAATAAATTGCATTGATTTCGATACCTTTTTTCCATCTGAATTTATTATTAATTCGTGGGGTGGGGCTCAACCGGATTCACTTACTAGACAAACCAATAATAATTTTATACCTAAAATAGATATGGAACAAAAAAAATTTACAACAAATTTTGTAACCATGCCTATTTCTCAAAGAGATCAATTTCATGAAAAAACAATTCAAGCTTATTCTGAGCAAAAATCGCTACATCCCCAAGAATCAAATTTTTGTATGGTGTTGCCTCTAATTATTTTGGCAATACCCACCACATTTGGTGGATTGATAGGAATTGATTCAACTCAAAAAGGAGCTGATCTGAATTTTCTGCTTGATTGGCTGATTTCTATTCTGTCTTTCCCCGAAGCCAATAAACTTTTTGAAAAATTGACGGAAACATTAATCAACTCAATTCCTTCGCTGAGCTTATCTCTTATTGGATTATCAATTTCGTTCAAAGTTTATGGAAAAATTCCTAAAATTGCTGATATAAAAATTAGTGAAAAGCTAAAAAATAAAAAATTATTAAATAGTTTTTTATTTTTTGTCAGAAATTGGTCTACAAGTCGAGGTTATATCGATTATTTTTATAATATCTACTTCGTACAGGGTTTAATCTTAATTGGCAAGCTTATTTTGCGTTTTGATCAATGGATAATTGATGGATTTATTAACGGAGCTGGCACATCAAATATTTTTGGCGGAGAGAGTATACGATACCTAAAAAACGGAAGAATACCCCAATATCTATTTGGATTAATTATTGGAACTATTTTATCGGTGTCATTAGTTGTTGATTTCCCAATTCCGCCCTTGCCGTAAACTGCTACTTTCGTTTCACGAAGCTCCAATTCGTGTTCATTTCTCCCGACTATTTTTCATCTTCCCCATCGCTATCTCTCTCCTTTTTGTTCCTTTTATTCCTCAGAAATATTTGACTTCTTTTTACGCTATGAGGTAGGAGAATCCTGCGGCTATTCTACCATGCTTCTTGGAAGGGGGGAATAGGAAGTACTAATTAGTGACCGATCGATACAGATCGTGGGGGGCTTGTGAAGTTGATCTCAACCTCGACCGGTTGCCCCCCCCCCCCTCTCCCAAGATTTGGGGACCCTTCCATTCAAATGGGATTGCTATCGCCGCCGCCTCCTCCTATAATGGAGGTTAGATTGTACGCAAAGTCTACTTCACAAAATGTCGGGAAAAGATTAACGTGTTACAGATTTAGAAGCGGTTCAAAGAATAACGGTCTTTGAGTGTGTACGAGACTGAATCCCCTGCGACTTTCCTCGGTAGCTCAGCGGTAGAGCGGTCGGCTGTTAACCGATTGGTCGTAGGTTCGAATCCTACCCGGGGAGATTCGTCCAAATCTACGTCAATAATTCCTAGTTATTGGGTAGTTGTGTTTCCCCCATACGCCAAATGAAATTGCGTTGGACCATGACCCACCAACCAGTGAATGATTCACTATCGTGCTTACTTCCAGCTTTAACAATTGAAGAAAAAAAGATTTGTGCGTTCTTACCCCCCCCTGGAATACCCCCAAGGCGAGGACCCTGCCTATTCAGAGGTCGCTTTTGGGGGTCCCCCCTCAATTCCGGTGTATTGAATGATTGGAATGAGCGAATCAATCAGTCATCTGGGGGGGGGGAGTAAATCCACAATTTTAGAAAGGATCTATTCCAAGAGTGAAGAAGCTGTTTTGCAAAATAAATCCCTATGGAAGAAGCTATTGCTCCTTCTCAATCTTTTTTTCTAAGCAGAAAGACTCATATAGGAAATGGCCTTCAGTTCCTTAACTATTTGAGATGCTACAATAAAATTATTTAGATCAGTAAAAGTAAAATATAGATCTTCCTTTTACTGATTTGGCTCCTAGTTCTATTGCTAGAGATCTAGACAGAATGAAGAGTATCTAAGATTTGTTCTATGAACTTTCGCAAAAAAAGTGTTTTGTCGTTCGATCCGGTGACGCCCCACCAAACCAGAACGGATTGAATAGATATTAATAGATTTCAAGCAACATATTATAGATAAGAAAATCCGGAACTGGGCAACAGTTTTGCCTCATCCATTTGTTTCTATGAACCAGAAGCCTAAACCGAATAAATCGCTCTGGAAAATCTTCTGCTACCACGTAGGAATCAAAGCGAGCGGGACTAAATGTCTGCGGATATTGCAGATGTATATCCATAAAGGAAGTTTCTTTGACGTATTCGGAATCTCGCTCCTCTTCATCCAAAGGTAGATTATTCCACCGCTTAATAGATGAGTTAGGTTTCAATTTTGGATTATCTTCACTATAGAGAAAGAAATTTTTAATTTTTTTATTTGACATTTTATTAAGGTGCTGCCTTCTCATACCGTAAATGGTGTAAAGCCTCCGCGCCAGTTTTTTCGTCGGCAACAAGCTGCGACGCGAGGAAGGAATGTTAGGATCTGGTTGGAACAGAAGCATGGGGTCCCAGATGAAGCGCCCCCCGAAGAGTCGAGTCGTTTCATCTAATCGATTACAGTGTGTTTCATATTCATTAGATGAGTCGCCGGATATTCCCAAATCGAGAAATTGCTCGCGTAGCAACATATTATCCAACCGGTTTTCCAATCTTTTAATCAATTTATCTGTCACAGTAGTCACAGATTTTTCAAAACTAAATAGATATCCGCTTTTCTCACACCATTTACTTTTGTCACCCTTAATATTATTGAATTCAAAATCTTGTTGGGGTATATAATTCCGATTTTGGTAAAGGAGAATTAGATTATACAAATGATTGGGTTCAGATGATACCCTCATCAATTCATAAGCCCCGCTTCGCAGGAAACGGAGACGCCAAGCCTTACGGGACCAAGTGATCTCGCGCGACACTCCCGTCGGACTTGAGTTTCTTAGCTCGGGTGACTGTTGCAGTTCGAAGTCGATTAGACGGCTAAATCCCCCCCTTCTCATCAATTTAGAAGAACGACTTGTAGAGGTTACACCTGAACAATACTTGGGTTTACCGATAGGAACGTAAAAGGAAAGACTACTACTGCGTTGACTTTCGCCTTTACAAATTTCTGAACGTGAGAAATTAGTCAAGAGGTTTTCCAGTACACCACAAGCTAGGTTCAAGTCATTCTCTACGAGTTTGTCAATAACAATCAAATTCTCTTTCTTTCTCATATCCTTTTGGAGCGAATCGCGAGCTACTAATCCAGCTAGTATCCCTAGGATATGCGAAAATAGAGTGAATTCATTAAATGTTGACTCGGTTATTGAAGGTTCCACATACCAGTTAGACAAATAATAAAATCGCATTTTTAACGCGTTACGACCAATATATGTATTCGTAAGATAAGTATCTATCAAACTATTCTTTAAAGTAGCTTCCTCTATCTCGTGAGAAGAAATTTCCCATTCAGAACCGGATTCTATCCCATTGCCCATATCACTAGCAGTCGAATGTTGTCTATGCAAAGCTAATTCAATTGCGTCGCTACATATAATCTTACTTCTTTTGGAAGTACCTATTAATAACGCCTGATTAGCAAGAAGGAGTAAATCTCGTTTACTATAACCCGTAGTTCCAGACCCAGTACCTTCAATAAGAGGAAGGGGCGGGTTAGCCTCCATTTCACAACCTTTGATACGCAATAGAATTGATAATTCTTTCTGACGTTGATACCCGTTGGATTTTCGAAAATTTATTAATTAGTTTAACCGGTTCGGAGCTACTGGAGCTGGATCTATCCTCGCAGGTACGTGAGTCGTAGCGATAACAACATTCTTGCGGGTGTTGGAATTGCCGCGCCTGTCACCAATACTTTTCAATATTTGGCAAAGTAAGAATTTGGGATCAGCTTCTAGCTTATGGTATGAACGATGAATATTCAATTCATGAATATCTTGAATCCATAGTGTACAGGGAGACATCTCTTTCGCCATTTCAAAAACGAGATTGAATCGGTGTACGCTTTCTTTCGAAATGAAATTTCCACGTACATTATTAAAGAAGGATCGGTTGTATATCAGCTTTTTCAGTGGTAGTTTCACCACTGGAAAGTAGGAATTGAATGCTACATCTCTAATAATGGAAGATCGGCCAGTTTCTATGGGTCCTACTAGCAAAATTCCTTTAGATGGTAATAATCCCGATTGGAGTGAGATAGGTATGTCATGACATGGCTTATTTAGTAGACTGCCTCTCTGTCTTGTTGTTAATGAAAATAGAATATTTCTCTCGAGGGCGGAAAAAGCCCACTTCTCCGCAGGATCTAACTTACGGATCTTGTGAGTCAATAGATCATTTTGCCAGAATTGCCGTAAGTATGCCAAAACATTAGATCTTTCTTGTGGATAAGGTTCATGAGAAATCTCGTTGCTCAATAAATCATAATTGGAATTCAATTTCGACACATACCTATAAAGAAGTTTATTCGTCACTAAATGTTGAGTCAGCAGTTCTTTCTTACTATCTAGGATATCGGAGCTTTCTTCATGAAACATCCATGAATTGAGTTCATCTTTCACAAAGAAGAAAAAGAGTATATTATTTATATAATTCAAGAATCTATTCAAAGAATGGATTAGTAGATCTCTCGTTGACATTTAGCTTGTCGAAGGGGAATGCATTACCTCTTTCAAATAGGATCCACGCGTTGGGTCTGTCAAATATTCAATAGTATTGAAACGTTTCCATGAATGAAAGGAATTGGAACCCGAAACGGCAGACAAAGGGTGTTTGAATAATGCAAGAACAATTAATACTGAAAAAATGAAGTAATAAAAGATAGACCTATTAGAAAATTGAGATACTGACGATCCCCCCGAATGTAGAATCTCCGCTTCATCAGGAATTTCTTCGAAAATGAGAAGACCTATCTCGGATACTATAGTATTGATGGAATCGTTGTCGAATCTCAATCCTAGGCTTTGCAGTCTTTGGAATAAGTAGGCTTTCGCGCCATCCACTACATCCTCAGCAATTCTTTTATAAATTCTAGGAAAATTATGATTTGAGTCATAACTTATTTTAAGTACTATTTCTGGATATGTTTCTCTAATCAGATCGTAGAAGTATCTCCACCAGGTGGGGGTAAAAAACCAAGGTATGTAATCTCTAAATAAGCTCCATTTTTCACCGATATTGTCTTTCCAAAAGATCCAAGAGATCTTATATCTGTTCAAATCTTTTAATAATTCATTGAATAATTCATTGAATTTGATAGAGTGGAATGGACGAGTAGCCTCCTTCCGGATAGATTGATCCACAAAGTCTGTATCTTCGTACGCAACCTCCTTTCCAATTGATTCTGCTAGAGATCTCGATGTTACATCGCTGCATAATGGGAGTCTTAGCGACCAATAAGATGTTTCCAATTCTTCCGGTTCCCAGAAATACCTAATAGACAAATTCTTTTGATAGACTCGATCCAATACCAGATTCTTGAGACGAGATTGGGGTCGCTGATCCGACGATGAATCGGAGTTTATCGACGTCTTCTCCAAATAAACTTCATCGCTACTGCACGAATATAGAAAAGATTCTATCGTTTCACGAGGAGATAAGTTCAAACTCGCCAGTAACCTCTTCAGATCCGAAATAGAGTTGGAAAGTCCATCTGAATGAGTTACTAATGCTGTGGATTCATGCAGATTAGACAAAATAGATTGAATTGGTGTGAGTGCGTGACCAGCAACCTCCCCCGCTGTTTGTTTCGATAAATTGGATGACAACGAATCCGACAGTTGCGGATGAATAAATGAGATGATATTGGATGGGATGATTTCATCTTCGGAGCCCACATAGAAGTTTTCTAAGACGTTAAGATAACTACCGTTGCATCTCCCAAGAAAAAAATCTCTTTTGATTCTCGGAATAAAGTTGCTTCCAGCACAGTTCCGTATAGGTGAATTGTCTAGAAAGTCTAGTTTATCAACCTGATCGGAGATGTATCTCGAAATATTCCCACCAATATCTCTAGTTGAACCTCCCCCACGGTTTAAATCATGCAGAAACAGATTCCAAAATTGCCTTCCCGTAATGGAAAAAGCATCGCTTGAAAATCCTGCTCGGATAAATTCGATACGGGGCAACCCGAGAGAAGTAGGATTCACTGCAGGTTCCAGCTCGGTCGAAGAGCCTACCGATTTATCACTCATTAACAGTTTGGATTCAATGAATAAACTCTTTTTTCTCTCAAGAATTGTTTTGAGAAAAAGTATCTGTTCATCAATGTAACCATCGAATAAACTTGATAAAAGATCAAGCTTCATGAGATCTATCTTGTTCAATTTCTCGAGATCTATATCGTTCAATTTTTCGATGCAATAATCGATGGTATCTATCAAAACTTTCTGGCGAGTAATCTCAGCAACAATCATTTTAGAAAGAAATAAAACATTGAAAAATCGATGAAAAGATTTTTCGCCCTGTTGATTGTTACTATCGAGACTGACACCAATATTATTCAGCAATTCGTTTCTTATTATTGATACACGGCGAATTGATTCCTCCAAGTCATACTTTAAGACTTCCCCGGCAGGGAAAGAGGACGAATCCTCGGTCGTATCGAGCCATCTATGCGCGTTTGACTGAACATTTTTATACTCATAAAATTGAAAGCTAATATGTTTGTTCAATAGGCGCTCTGTGTTATCTTTCCATTTCAATACTCTTTATTCAGTTGCAATTCTTGTTGCACCGGTGTACCCCCCGATCCCCGCCCAGCCATTCAACCGATATTTGATTTGGAAGAAATATTCAGTAGATAATGCGCAGAAATAGTCATAGAAAAGAGATATGTATGTTGAGTAGAGAGGTATGACTCTACCTCGTCCATACAATCTAACTAAAGAATCTATTGAATGTATGTTATCCTCTTCTTTCAATTAGTTTGGAAAAGTCGTATTTTCACTTCGATTACTTATTTCTTTAGGTATACCTAAAGAGATTTGAAAATAGTTTAGAAGAATCTCATTGAGGTTGAGGTGTCTGCTACTCGCTAGCCCAAGTTTTTTGCCAGATATTTGAGTAAGCGGCATGTCGCCCTTCATTTTCAATGGAAATCTTTTCACAGATTTGACGCTATTACTGATGTCAATAACTATTGCCCCATTAGAAATCAGATTTGATTTCTCAATTATTGAAAGAAATTCGATGAGTCGATTTATTAATCCATTTCTCATTTGTGAATAAGTGTGTAGAATGGGAAATTCTTCCCCATTTTTGCCACAATCTAATCCGGATATACAGCCACGAAACGACGTCGTTTTCTTCCAAGATGTAAATGAAGACAAGTTGGAAAAGGCTTCTCGCTCCGAGTAAAATCCCGATTTATCCCCCCGGTGATCTGCTGAATTTCCGGATTCAAGTAACGCCTTGTCATAGGAGTTTAATACTACGGGATTTAATGAGTCGTTTCTCAATTGTGTTGCTTGTAACCGACCCGAATCTCGCTTGTTACGATTTTCCCAAAAGAATAACAAATCAAAATCACTTTGGTTGTTTTTACAAACTACCAGATAGTTATAGAATTTGAAAAACCTATTCAAATTTTGTAAACACCTACCCCTACAAAATAATTGAATCCCTTCAGTCTTATCCTTGGATATATCTCTGCCAAGGAGTGAACCTCTCACTACGCATGCCTTCCATCTACCGGAAACCAAAGGAATCATCCCATCATAGCGAACTTGCTTCTCTTTTTTCGTTGAACCTGCAAAAATATCTTCGTTCAAACCTAAGTAGTGGGAAGCAGGTATTATCCTCTTTCCATTCTTTTCAACATATAAAGATCTTTCGAATCGGAGAAAGCAGTCACAGGAAAAATCAACAAGGTTTTCCGCTTGTTTTTTTCTTACTCCGTCACCCCCATTAATGACTCCCGTTAATACAACACTTCTTTCGATCAACCTTTTATCACTCAAGCAATGCATAGAGATTGGTATTGCTAGCAACATCAGCATCTCCAGGGTTATGCCACTATCTCTTTTTAGTGAATTACGCAGATTGCGTGAAAATAGTGAACTTAGAAATCACAAGTCAGATAATCTAATAAAAGGTTCATAATTGAAAGATGGACTAATTAAAAATTCTTTGAGATGTTGGTTTTTCAATGATTCGAAGAAGTGATCTAATAGACTGACTTCTATGAACTCCGAAATTTTAGATGAAAAATCTGGACTTCCTACTCTTTCTCTTGCCACCTTTTTTACCTTATTTTCTTTTTTCATATTAATTCTATTCAGTAGATACTATCTATTTCCCATATTTATTATACCAATAATTTTGAAAATTTCAAGATAGGCAAGATAGGATGGAATACATATTGCAAACGAGTCTAGTGATTTCTGTGAATAGTCGTACCCAAAACTGGAATTAGATCGGGAATGCTAAATTGTTATTGTCGAAGAGACCCACACATATCCCATCCACCTTAACCATTCTTCTCTGTTCCAAGCAGAGCGATGGAACCGAATTACCCAATTGGATGGGCGAACGACGGGGATTGAACCCGCGCGTGATGGATCCACAATCCATTGCCTTGATCCACTTGGCTACGTCCGCCCCCTCTGTTGATTTACTTGACTCCCCCCGGACGTGAACAAGATCTATCCGTTAAGCAAGCTAGATAGGTTCTTCGGTTGATACACATACCTATTAACTGTATTTCTATGACAAGACGATAGAAAATCTTTGAAATGAGGAATGCACTCCTTCCTTTCCGTTATTCAGCAAATTGGGGTGGGGGTTTACAAACATTCTGCAAATCAGAATAGGAAACTTCGTAATCTATTAAATCGCAGAAGGATATTCCAAATAGTTTTCAAAATTCAAGGTTGGAAACTGATAATCATGAAATTGTGATAAGCTTTTACCCTTCTTTTTTTTTTTCAATCTTTATACCGCACGAACCTTCATTTCATTGGACACCAAACCTCCCCCTCTGAAGTTGAGAGATTTGGCATCCAGTTGTGCTGAATAACCGTACGGGTGTTATCCGTTTATAGAAGGAGCTTCAACAGAAGCCAAGTCTAGGGGGAAGTTATGGGCGTTACGTTCATGCATGACTTCCATACCTAGGTTAGCGCGGTTTATGATATCAGCCCAGGTGTTTATAACGCGACCTTGGCTGTCAACCACGGATTGGTTGAAGTTAAAACCATTCAAGTTGAATGCCATGGTGCTAATGCCTAAAGCGGTGAACCAAATACCTACTACAGGCCAAGCAGCTAAAAAGAAGTGCAGAGAACGAGAATTGTTGAAGCTAGCATATTGGAAGATCAAACGACCAAAATAGCCGTGAGCAGCTACGATGTTGTAGGTTTCTTCCTCTTGACCGAACTTGTAACCTGCATTAGCAGACTCATTCTCAGTTGTTTCTCTGATCAAACTAGAAGTTACCAAAGAACCATGCATAGCACTGAATAGAGAGCCGCCGAATACGCCAGCTACACCCAACATGTGGAAGGGATGCATAAGAATATTGTGCTCAGCCTGGAAGACGATCATGAAGTTGAAAGTACCAGAAATGCCTAGAGGCATACCGTCAGAGAAACTTCCTTGACCAATTGGGTAGATCAAGAAGACGGCGGCAGCAGCTGCGACAGGAGCTGAGTACGCAACAGCGATCCAAGGACGCATACCTAGACGGAAGCTTAGTTCCCATTCGCGACCCATGTAGCAAGCTACACCAAGTAGGAAGTGAAGAACGATAAGTTCGTAAGGACCACCATTGTAAAGCCATTCATCAACGGAAGCTGCTTCCCAGATTGGGTAGAAATGTAACCCAATAGCTGCAGAAGTAGGGATGATAGCACCAGAGATAATGTTGTTACCGTATAACAAAGAACCAGAAACGGGTTCGCGAATACCGTCAATATCTACAGGAGGAGCTGCGACGAAAGCAATGATGAATACAGAGGTTGCGGTTAGCAAGGTGGGAATCATTAAGACACCGAACCATCCGATGTAAAGACGGTTTTCGGTGCTGGTGATCCAGTCGCAGAAGCGACCCCATAGGCTTGCGCTTTCGCGTCGTTCTAAAGTTGCGGTCATGGTAATTTTTGGTTTTCAAGAGATAATTAGCGATTCCCCAGGCTAGTAAGCTTGTTATTCTAGAATATATCACAAAAACCTATCTGTGTCAACCAAAATTGATTGAGTCTCCAGAATTCTCGAATATGGGGGCTTCTTCTCGATATCTCAAACAACTTTTACTCCATACGATGCGCGTCCCAATCAATTTCAGTCTCTGAAGAACTGGTCATGTGTCAAGCCTTTTTGCGGGGCACTCCGCAACTCTGCATCGGCCCCCCCCCCCGCTATCCTATTGGGAAGGGTCTAACAAGTAGTTGCCAATCCCCACTTGTGGCTTAGACACCCGTTATTCGTCGTTCACCCCTCACTCAACCATTTCTTCGTAGTGTTTTTTGATTCCCAGATAGTTTGTGCCCCGGTTCCAACCCACAATCTATTTGTTGTGGATTGGAACGAATCCGAAACTAACGGAAATGGGCAAAAGCTTTGTTGGCTTCCGCAACTTTATGAGTCTCCTCTTTCTTCCGTATGGCACTACCGGAATTTCTGGCGGCATCCATTGATTCATCACTCGATCTTAAAGCCATACTTCGACCTGAGCGTTTTCGACACGCGATTAATGACCACCGAATAGCCGAAGCTTTTCCCTCTGCCGGTACTACTTCAACGGGAACTCGATAAGTTGATCCACCTACACGTTTGGTTTCTGTCACTACGTCGGGAGTTACCCCGCGCACCGCCTGTCGCAGAACAGACAGTGGGTTCCTATTTGTCTTTTACCTAATCCGCTTCATAGCCTGATAAAAAATATGATAAGCCAGTGATTTCTTGCCATTTTTAAGAATACGATCGACTAGCATATTGACCAATCGATTACGATAAATTGGATCTGATTCGATATTTTTCTTTCTGTTCACTACACTGCTCCGATGTAACACGAGTTTACAAATCTAAATATGTCAGATTTCAATCAATTCTTTTATTTCAATGGTATCTTAGGCTACTATTTTGGCTTCTTCACTCCATATTGTAGGGTGGATCCACCAGTTAGTCGGGGACCTCCCTCCAAACTGCACGTGCGACTTTCATCGAATACAGCTTTCCACATGATTGAATAGAAGCTATTCAAATGATGTTGAACCATTTCTTTTTTAAGATGCAAATCATATTTACTCATTGCATATTGAGTATCCGTTTTCCCCATTCCACGGATAAAAAAAAATCGAAGTTTAGATATAGAATAAGAAAATCTTGCAATTCAGTTATCTTACTAAGAATGTCCGTAGGTTTATCAATCCAATCAGTAAATGTGCATAAAGCCTTCACTGAATCTCCGTGGTCGTAATCTAAACCTGTTCCAAGAGGAAAAGACGTCCCAGGATTTTCATTTTTTAGGTGGGAGTCCAGGTAAAACTCAACTTACTGGAATAGAACACCTTAGACACCAAGTTGTTTCACACAAATAGATAGGTAGTAATTAATCTCTATCAATCTCTGTAGTAGCAGGCTTCAGTCCCCTTGCAATGCTGGGTCAGCTACACATTGAACATATCAGAACAACTGATACGGAATCATTGCAATGATACAAGTTGTGACAATGTTCTGCAACGCACTAGAACGCCCTTTTTTACGATCCTTCACCCCTACAGCATCTAAGGTTCCTCTAACAATGTGATACCTAACACCAGGTAGGTCTTTGACCCTTCCGCCTCTCACGAGGACCACCGAATGTTCCTGCAAATTGTGGCCAATACCTGGTATGTAAGCCGTTACCTCAAACTTGGAGGTTAATCGAACTCTCGCGACTTTACGTAGGGCAGAGTTGGGTTTTTTTGGTGTAGTCGTGGAATAGTCGACAGCTCCAACGTCACTATACGGAACCGTACGTGAGATTCCCACCTCATACGGCTCCTCGTCATTCAATTACTCCTGAGATGATAAAATGATAAAAGGAGTCCAAAATTCCTCCCAATTGTTTTGAACTACAAATACGAAATAAAAAGAAAGAAATTAAATCCTTTTCAATCTCTTTTTAAGGCCTCGGCTTTGCGCCCCACTCATTTTCCGGATCCCGTTATTATTAATAAGCAACGCAGATAAAAAGATGAAAAATCTATCAAATCGATGGGTAGATTTGTTAACGAGTTCCCTATTTTCGTGCAAGTAATATGATGCGAATTGAGTATGGAGGAGATTGACGAGTCGGTATCAGCTTATCCGCATCATTAATCACTTTTTGATAAGGAATCCATTTTGAAATGGAGACAGTTTCGATATCTCACTCTCGTTCTTTATTTCGTTTCGACGAGGCTACCTGAGCTGAGGAGGATCCGGCAACCTAACGCTGACGAACTACCCTAATAAGTAGGTGAGCTAAAATATGGAGTAAGTAGGATCTGACCACTACCTGAAGTTTGCTAGCGACGACGACGCTGAAGTAGCAACGAAGAAGAAAAACCGAGCATCCATACAAAAAAAAATAACAAGAAGTTAAGGTTAATGGGTTATTTCTTTAGCTGATTGCGGCTTAGTCAGTCTGTTCCGTCGCGAGCCACTGATCAAGTCCCACTGCATTCTACTACTCCTCTTCCGCGAACCGAATCAGAAGTCTAGGTTCTGCAGGGAAGAAATTGTACCACAAGAGCTTGGGGAGGTCA